AGGAAGATGAATAATCGTCCCTATAATTTTGTGTTCCACGCATTTATCCGTTCTATTCCCCGCTTACTTATGTCTAGTATCTAGTCGAATTTTATTCGATTAGAATAGAAAACACTATTAATGTATTTTATGACATTGAAATGTGATAATAGTAACATAATCATACCACCCCAATTTGGATTCAAAAAAAGTAAAAAGTCTTCTTCACAATCTACATACTATGACTAGGAATGCAGTACAAGTAATGAATATAAAAAAGCAAAAGGATTTTCATAATATCCATTTTTTATCATAAAGAGTCGTCAAAAATAATTTTGTTCTTTTTACGTTATGAGCTCAATGTCGATAAATCCGCGAGTCTAGAAATTCATTTCTGACAATTGAACCTTCTCGAACTGTTTCTTTTTAAGAACCAAAAAGATTTGTGCCAAAATAACAGATGCCAAGAAGAACAAAAGGCCTTGGACACGTAAGGGATCTTGAAGTACTATTTCTGCATCTCCCTGACCAAATCCGCCCACATTAGGATTACTCGTCAACGGTTGATCCAATTTGATAGATTCGCCTTCTGAAACAAGAAGTTCTGGCCCTGGAGGGATAATATCAACCACTTGACGTCCATCCGATGCATCCGCTATGGTTATTTCGTAACCCCCTTTTTCTTTTCGTATTATTTTACCTACTATACCTGCTGATGTAGCATTATAAACTGTATTGTTACTTTTGCTCCCGTCGGGATAAATCTGACCCCTTCCCCTGTTTCCGCCTACATATATAGGATATTTTAAGAAGTGAACCTCCTTCGTAGTAGCGGGGTCCGGGGAAAGGATAGGAAAGGTTATTTCACTATATTTCTGACCAGGAACGGGGCCTATCACAAGAATATTTTTTTTATTGGGGCGATAGCTCTGAAAAGACAGATTGCCTATCTTTTCTTTTATCTCGGGGGAAATCCGATCAGCAGGAGCTAATTCAAAACCCTCTGGTAAAATAAGAACAGCCCCTACATTCAAAGCACCTTTTTTACCATTAGCAAGAACTTGTTTTAGTTGCATATCATAAGGGATTCGAACAACTGCTTCAAATACAGTATCTGGAAGTACCGTTTGTGGAACTTCAATATCCACGGGCTTATTAGCTAAATGGCAATTGGCACATACAATACGACCAGTCGCTTCTCGCGGATTTTCATAACCCTGCTGTGCAAAAATGGGATATGCACTTGAAATGGATGGCCGAGTTATGATATATATCATGAGCGATACGGAAATGGATCGAGTAATTTGTTCTTTTATCCAAGAAAAAGTCTTTCTAGTTTGCATGGTCCAACCATTGAGCCCAAAAATGTCTACAATAAATTTGGTAGGTCGCTAACCTAGTTCCCTATCCGCAATTCTGCTATTTACTGGAATAATTTTACTGGAATAAATAATATTAATATATAGAATAAATCTTTGGGATGGGTATAAAAATAAAGAGTAAGTATGATTTTACATGCTTTGCTTCTGTACAACTACAAAGTAAGAAACGTTAGAATTGAATTGGATTAATATCAGTAGATCCTTTTTTAATCATTCATTGAATGATAAATCACTACAAGTGACGGAGAAACACGATTTAAATAACGAAAAATCAAAAATTTAAATAGAGTATCTAGAATGACTGGAAAAGTAGAAACAAGACCAGATATAATTTGATCATTATGAGCAAATCCAAAATCTTTGTAGACAAAGCCAATCATTAGTTCCCAACCATGGGGCGAATGGAATCCGATACATAAATCTGTTAATAAAAGAATCGAAAAAGCCTTTATTGTGTCACTTAAGTTATATAGGAATTCCTGAGCCCAAGAGTTAAGAATAACAAGTTCTTTATTACCCAAAATTGAATAACCACTTAGAATAACGAAACAGATTATATTTGTCAAGAAGTGCAAAATCGTATGGATATGATCCTCATTGTGTATCTTGATTAATTGGAGCGTTTCTTTGTGGATTCCTATACGAAGGTTTTGTAGATGTGTCTCCGAGTATTCCTTGATCATTTCCTCCAAAAGAAAGATTTCCTCCAATTCTATGAATTTTTCGAGAATATTTTTTTCTTGAATATCATTCAAAAAAATTTCAGATTGCCTAGTATTCCACAAATAAGTAACCCAAGATTCCAGACTTTTATTAAATGAGAGAGAAATCCACCAGGGCAAAAATACTATAGATGCAAGATATAAAAGAGGGTTGAATGCTTTCTTTTTTGACATTTTTTCATTTCGTCTATGAATTTTTAATGAACCGACCTCATTAGTTGACTCTACGCCATCCAATATTTCTCTCATGCATGAGTTCTATTACAAAGTATCGAACTTATGAATCTATTCACTGTTTTGTTTTGTGGTTGTTACGTTACGTATACGTCTTCTTTGACTAGAATGAGCGTTATGAAGAAACTTCAGTTAAGTTATGGTATAGAAAAGGGGGATTCTTTAGTTTTTCCTTACTGCTGAGAAAGCATTCACTCTCTCAGCTCATTTCTCAAAATACTTCAATCGGTACACGCAAGAAATAGGCCAATTCGGCAGCTTTTTGTTCGATTTCCCGTGGAGTAACATTCTCATCAGTACGAGTCAAGGGAATGGCCCCCTGGCCTCTGATATCCATATAAAGGACACGGCGAGCATAAATACCCTCTTTAACTTCTATTCTGACGGATTGAATATCCTTTATAAGGAATCGGAGGAAGATGCGACGATTTTTTCCAGGGAATCCCCAACGAAAAATACACACCATTCCTTCTTTTCTATCGAATCGATCATAACCACCCCCTACATTCCACGAAATTGTGCACCACAAATAGGAGCTAATAAAGAGACCCGCGATCCCATAGAAAGACATCACAATCCCTTGTGGAAAAAAAAGGATTTGCTGAGACGGAAATAAAGATATCAAGTTTCTCCCAAGATAACTGGAAGTTCCAACCAATAAGAATCCTAATGAACCTAAAAAAAGGATAACGGCCCAGCAGAAATTACTTGTTTTTCGCGACCCCGTTATAGGTTGTATCCATATATGTTCTGATCGACAACTCATACTTGATCTGGTTTCGTTTTATTGTAATTGAGAGAATACCCTAGACTTTAGTCTTTTTGTTTCCGAAGTAACTCTCATCAACTAGTACTAGTTTGATGTGAACCTTTAAGAGTAATTTATCAAATTGGTTAGATCTAAAAAAAAAAAATACCCTTCGTATGATCCCATCAATATACATATAGATGTACCGATTTTACAGTTCAGCCATCCGGCGATCCTGAGATTTTTTCAAATAGATAGAATAGAATTCCTTTACCCCCATATCATCTTTCTACAGGTCAAAGAGCCCCTTTTCGACGGAAGCGCCGCATGTTATACCCTCTTTTCTTACACTAAATAGGTATCTGCGTTATGATACAAGTCTTAGTTTTGAAAAAAAAAAAAATGGATCAGAGTTGGGCCCATCAGATCTAAACAGTCTTATTTTTTTGAACATGAAGAAATAAAGAAGCCATTGCCATTGCCGGAAATACTAAGCCTACTAAAGGCACCAAAACAGAGGGAAAGTCGAAAGTTGTCATATAAAGGATACCTCAATTTACTATAATTTACTATTTGTACCTGTTATTATTTATATTAATTAATATATTATATTAATATTATAAAGATAAAGATTAGTATAAATCTAAGTATATATCTAAGTGAGTATAGAAGGTACAAAAGCATATATCATATCTATAGTTTATATAATTCTAAATTCTATATTTGGATTATATATACATACGTAAGACGTAGAACAAAAATTTTTTATTTTCCTAGAATTTAACGAAAATAAGAATTCACTATTTTTCTTGTTGATAGAGGCCTCTTAACTGAATTAGTAATCAAGAATCAAGAATATAGATAAAAAGGAGTTATCCACAACTTTTGATTTCTTTTTACAATTTAGATCTTATGTCAACAAAGAAACCCCATTCATATTCGTTTTACTTGGATTCTGATAAACTAACTACTTGTTTGCTACAAATAAAAAAGGAACTTAATGCTCTATTGAATTTTGATTCAAAGGAAAGAAAGCGTGGAGCTGAAATAACTCACTCAGAACGCTTTTTAAAGGATTACGTGGTACGATTAGATCGAATAAGCCCTTCTGGAATAAATATTCAGCCGCCTGTGAACCTTCAGGTACTGTTTTATTCAATGTTTGTTCAATTACTCTTTTACCCGCAAATGCAATATAGGCATTGGGTTCGGCAATAATGATATCTCCCAACATACCAAAACTCGCAGTTACCCCCCCTGTAGTAGGAGATGTAAGAATTGGTACATAGAATAACTTTTTATTTGATTGATAATCATATAAAGCAGAAGATATTTTAGCCATTTGCATTAAACTCAAACTTCCCTCTTGCATACGCGCCCCCCCGGAAGCACATACTATAATAAGAGGGAGAAATTTGTTAGTAGCGTACTCAATCAAACGGGTTATTTTCTCCCCAACCACGGATCCCATACTACCCCCCATAAACTGAAAATCCATAACCCCAAGTGCTATGGGAATACCGTTTAATTGGCCTATACCTGTTTGAACGGCTTCAGTTAATCCTGTCTTTCGTTGATAAGAATCGATACGATCTTTATAAGGCTCCTCTTCCGAATGAAATTCAATGGGATCCAAAGAAACCATGTCTTCATCCATAGCATCCCAAGTATCCGGATCGATCGAAAGTTCGATTCTATCGGAACTACTCATTTTCAAATGATATCCACATTGTTCACAAAGATTCATTTTTGATTTTAAAATTTTCTTATAATTTAATCCATAACAATTTTCACATTGAACCCACAAATGTCTGTATTTTTGAGTTACATCCAGATCATTGGAACTTTCTATTATAGTGCTAACATTCGTGCTGGTACTTATATCGGACCCCTTACTTTCACCACAAACGGAACGAGAAATGTAACTGTTACTGG